AGAAATTCTATGGCTCGAATCTTTAGTATTCTCTTATTTATCACCTGTGTCTACTATTTAGGCAGAATGCCGTCGCCTATTGTCACTAAGAAACTGAAAGAAACCTCAGAAACGGAAGAAAGAAAGGAAGAAAGCGATGTAGAAACGAAGAAGACTAAACAGGAACAAGAGGGATCCACCGAAGAAGACAAAAATAGTCCAGTTTACAAATATTCTTATCTTGATACCCATCAAGATAATTGGGAATTGGAAAAACGTAACTTAAATAAAGAAGAGAAAAATCAAAAAAATCATTTCTGGTTTGAAAAATCTATTGTAACTTTTCTTTTCGATTCTAAACGATGGAATCGACCATGGAGATATATAAAAAATGATCGATTCGAAAATGCTGTACGAAATGAAATGTCACAATATTTTTTTGATATATGCCCTAGTGATGGAAAACAAATAGTATCTTTTACATATCCACCCAGTTTATCCACTTTTTCAGAAATGATAGAGCGGAAAATTTCTTTGTACACGACAGAAAAACTATCGCAAGAAGACTTGTATAATTATTGGGTTTATACCAATGAACAAAAAAAATACAACTTAAACAATGAATTAATAAGTCGAATAAAAATTCTAGAAAAAGAGAAGGGATCTCTTGCTTTAGATATGCTAGAAAAAAGGACCAGATTGTGTGATGATGAAAATGAAGAAGAATACTTACCCAAAAGGTATGATCCTTTTTTGAACGGGCCCTATCGGGGAACAATAAAAAAATTCGATTCACGTGCAATCATGAATGATTTAATAACTTCCACGGCAGATTCCGTAAAAATGTTTTGGATAAATAAGATTCATGGTCTATTTCATAATGATTCTCAAGAATTGGAACATCAAAAGAATAGATTCGACTTTGACAGGGAATTATTATTGAATTCGAATTCGATTGGGAATTTTTTAACCTCAACCGACAAATTATCTTTTGAACGCGCACGAAGAGTTGATTCAGAAAGTCAAGCAAAATCTTTGAAATTTATATTCGATGTAATTACAACTGATCCAAACGATCTAACAACAATTAAAAAGAAATCTATTGGAATGGAAGAAATCAGTAAAAGGGTTTCTCGGTGGTCATACAAATTGACAGACGATTTGGAAGAAGAAGAAGAAGAAAATGAAGAAGAATCGACGGAAGATCCTGAAATTCGTTCAAGAAAAGGCAAACGCGTGGTAATTTATACTGATAACAATCAGAGTACTAATTCCAGTGCTAGTAATAATAGTACTAGTAATACTAGCACTAGTGATGAAGAAGAGGAAGTGGCTTTGATACGTTACTCACAACAATCAGATTTTCGCCGGGGTATAATCAAAGGATCCATGCGTGCTCAAAGACGTAAAACAGTTACTTGGGAAATGTTTCAAGCAAATGTGCATTCTCCACTTTTTTTGGATCGAATAGACAAAACATTTTTTTTTTCGTTTTTTGATATCTCTGAAACGATTAATCTCATTTTTAGGAATTGGGTAGGGGGAAATCCAGAATTACAAATTTCTTATTTTGAGGAGGAGGAGACAAAAGAAAAAGAGAAAACAAACGAAGAAAAAGAAGAGGAAAATGAACGAATAGCAATATCAGAAGCTTGGGATACCTTTATATTTACTCAAGCAATAAGAGGTTTAATGTTAGTAACCCAATCTTTTCTTAGAAAATACGTTATATTACCCTTATTGATAATAGCTAAAAATATCGGCCGTATGTTATTATTGCAATTCCCCGAGTGGTATGAGGATTTGAAGGAATGGAATAAAGAAATGCATGTTAAATGTACCTATAATGGCGTTCAATTATCAGAAACAGAATTTCCCCAAAATTGGTTAACAGACGGTATTCAAATAAAGATTTTATTTCCCTTCTGTCTGAAACCTTGGAGAAGATCTAAAATACGATCTCATCATCGAGATCAGAAAATAAAGAAAAAGGATAAAAAAGACAATTTTTGTTTTTTAACAATCTGGGGAAAGGAAGCAGAACTACCTTTTGGGTCTCCCCGAAAACGACCTTCTTTTTTTGAACCCATTTTTAAAGAACTCGAAAAAAAAATGATAAAATTGAAAAAGCAATTTTTTCAAGTTATAAAGGTTTTCAAAGAAAGAAGAAAACGGTTTCAAAAAGTTTCAAAAGAAAAAACAAGATGGGTCATCAAAATAGTTCTAGTTATAAACTTAATAATGAAAGAACTTGAAAAAATAAACCCCATTTTCTTATTGAAATTGAGGAAGATGAAAGTATATGAACCGAATGAAAGCGGAAAAGATTCCAATATAAATAATAAGATTATCCGTGAATCGACCACTCAAATTCGATCCATGAATTGTGTAAATGAAAATTCTTCACTCATAGAAACGAAAATCAAAGATCTTGCTAATAAAACAATCACAATTAGGACTCAAACAGAAGGAATCACAAAAGATAAAAAAAAAATAGTTCGAATTTGTGATGATAAAAGATCGGAATCACAGAAGGATATTTGGAAAATATTCAAAAGAAAAAATATCCGATTAATACGTAAATCGCATTATTTTATAAAATCCCTCATTGAAAAAATATACATAGATATATTACTATGTATCATTAAGATTCCGAGGATCAATGCACAACTTTTCTTTGAATCAACAAAAAAAATTATCAACAAATCCATTTACAACGATGAAACAAATCAAGAAGGAATTGAGAAAACAAATCAAAATACAATGAACTTTATTTCGACTATAAAAAAGTCGTTTTCTAATATTTCTTGTGACTTATCTTCTTTGTCTCAAGCCTATGTTTTTTACAAATTATCACAAAATCAATTACTTAACAAGTATCATTTGAGATCTGTACTTCAATATCAGGGTACCTATCCTTTTCTTAGTGATATAATCAAGAATTATTGTACGACACGAGGAATATTTGATTCCAAACCAAGGTATAAGAAAATTCATAAGTCTGGAATGAATAAATGGAAAAATTGGTTAAGGAATCATTATCAATACAATTTATCTCAGACCAAGTGGTCCCCCTTAGTACCGAAAAAATGGCGAAATAGAGTCAATCAATGTCGTACAATTCAAAAGAAAAACTCAATGAAATTGGATTTATATAGAAAAAAAAAAGACCAATTAATTCATTACATGAAACAAAACTGCTATCCATATGCAGTCGATTCATCAATACGTCAAAAAGAAAAATTGAAAAAACATTACGGATATGATCTTTTATCATATAAATATATAAATTATGGGAATAGTGGGAACTCATATATTTATGGATCAACATTACAAGTGGGGGACAAAAAAATTCCATATAATTTCAGTACACCGAAACCCGAATCATTTTATGGATTGATAAGTATAGCTATTAGTGATTATCTAGAAAAAAGATCCATTATTGATACGAACAAAAATATGGATAGAAAATTTTTTGATTGTAGAATTCTCCATTTTTGTATTCGAAATAATATTGAAATTAAGACCTGGACCAATACGCATATCGACACCACGATTCATAAAAATGCTAAAACCGAAACTAAAAATTTTCAAAAATTTGAAAAAAAAGATCTTTTCTCTTTTACGATTGATCACAAAATAAACCCATCCAATCAAAAAAAATATTTTTTTGATTGGATGGGAATGAATCAAGAAAGGTTATATCATACCATATCAAACCTAGAACCTTGGTTTTTTCCAGAATTTGTGCCACTTTTTGATGCGTATAAAATTAAACCGTGGATCATACCAATCAAATTACTTATTTTTCATTTCTATGAAAATATTAGTCAAAATGAAAAGATCGGCATAAATCACAAAAAAAATCTTCCTATATTAGCTAATCAAAAAGAATATCTTGAATTAGAAAATTCAAAAAAAAAAAACGAACAACAAGGCCAAGGAGATTTTGTATCCGATCTAAAAAAACAAAACAAAAAAAAAGATGTTGAAGAAGATTACACGGGAGCAGACATTAAAAAAGGTAGAAAGAAAAAACAATTCAAAAGCAAGAAAGAAGCAGAACTTAATTTCTTCCTGAAAAAATATTTTCTTTTTCAATTACGATGGGATGATCCCTTGAATCAAAGAATGATCAATAATATCAAGGTATATTGTCTTCTACTTAGACTCATAGATCCAAGGGAAATTGCTATATCCTCAATTCAAAGAGGAGAGATGCATATGGACGTAATGTTGATTCAGAAAGACTTAACTCTTACAAAATTAATAAAAAAGGGAATATTTATTATCGAACCAATTCGTCTATCTATGAAAAAAGACGGAAAACATATTATATATCAAACCCTAGGTGTTTCATTGGTTGATAAGAATAAGCGCCAAACTAATGAAAAATGCATAATAGAAAATAGATATGTTGATAAAAAAAATTTTGATGGATCCATTGCACGACACTGCAATATGCTTGTGAATAGAAACAAAAATCATTATGATTTGCTTGTTCCGGAAAATATTCTATCTCCGAGACGTCGTAGAGAATTGAGAATTCTAATTTGTTTCAATTCCCGGAATTGGAATGTTATGGATAGAAATCCAATATTTTGCAATCAAAATAACATAAAAAACTGTGCACAATTTTTGAACGGGAAAAAGCATCTTAATACAGATGCAAATAAATTTATTAAATTCAAATTGTTTCTTTGGCCCAATTATCGCTTAGAGGATTTAGCTTGTATGAATCGTTATTGGTTTGATACCAATAATGGTAGTCATTTCAGTATGTCAAGAATCCATATGTATCCACGATTCAGAATTAGTTAAATTAATTAATAGTATATTTCTTATAAAATATCTATCGTATGACATATTCGCTAGATAAAATAAAAGCCGAAAGATATACGCTATGTTACATTCTGATAAATGATACCGATTGAATTCCTTATCAATTGGATCTAGGAAGAAATTAACAGAATCTTCTTTTTAGGTAAAAAATAACTCTCTTTCGTGAATGCATAAATGTATCGTCTCTTTTTATCCAAATCAAATTTGCAATTTGATTTGGATAAAATAAATAAATAAAGTAGTATATATCAAGAAATCAAGAATTTTTGTGGACTAGCTATAGATTAAACTAACTGGAAATAACTGGTATAATAATAATTATTATTTTTCCTGATTCGGTAAAATCCACGGAAAAGAAAAAAAAAATTATTTTTTATGGTCAAAAATTCATTTATCTCAGCTATTCGACAAGAAAAAGAGAAAAACTGCGGATCCGTTGAATTTCAAGTATTCAGTTTCACGGATAAGATACGGAGACTTACTTCACATTTGGAATTACATAAAAGAGATTTTTTATCGCAAAGGGGTCTACGAAAAATTCTGGGAAAACGTCAACGGTTGCTGGATTATTTGTCAAAGAAAAATAGAGTACGTTATAAGAAATTAATTGGTCAATTGGGTATTCGGGAGTCAAAAACTCATTAATTTTAAGATTAGTTTTAATTTTTTCTTTAGTTATTTGTTATTAGTTATTTGTTAATAGTAGTTATTAGATTTTTCATTGTGATGAACCTCGTTTGAGAAATTCATGGAATAATGAATTAAGGAAGAAAAGATATGACTGTACCGGCTACAAGAAAAGATCTCATGATAGTTAATATGGGCCCTCACCACCCATCAATGCATGGTGTTCTTCGACTGATCGTTACTCTCGATGGCGAAGATGTTATTGACTGTGAACCCATATTGGGTTATTTACACAGAGGGATGGAAAAAATAGCGGAAAATCGAACAATTATACAATATTTGCCTTATGTAACACGGTGGGATTATTTAGCCACTATGTTCACAGAAGCAATAACAGTAAATGCACCAGAACGACTGGAAAGTGTTCAAGTACCTAAAAGAGCCAGTTACATTAGAGTAATTATGTTGGAACTGAGTCGTATAGCTTCTCATTTGTTATGGCTTGGACCTTTTATGGCGGATATTGGCGCACAGACTCCCTTTTTCTATATTTTCAGAGAAAGGGAATTGTTATATGATCTATTCGAAGCCGCCACGGGTATGCGAATGATGCATAATTATTTCCGTATTGGGGGAGTCGCCGCGGATCTGCCTTATGGCTGGATAGATAAATGTTTGGATTTCTGCGATTATTTTTTAACAGGAATTGTTGAATATCAAAAACTTATTACCCGGAATCCTATTTTTTTGGAACGAGTTGAAGGAGTAGGGATTATTGGTGGAGAGGAAGCAATAAATTGGGGTTTATCAGGACCGATGTTACGAGCTTCTGGAATCCAATGGGATCTCCGTAAAGTTGATCGTTATGAGTCTTACAATAAATTCGATTGGGAAGTCCAATGGCAAAAAGAAGGAGATTCGCTAGCTCGTTATTTAGTACGAATCGGTGAAATGAAGGAATCTATAAAAATTATTCAACAGGCTCTAGAAGGAATTCCTGGAGGACCTTATGAAAATTTAGAAGTCCGACGCTTTGATAGAGGAAAAAATTCCGAATGGACTAATTTTGACTATAGATTTATTACTAAAAAACTTTCACCCAATTTTGAATTGTCAAAACAAGAACTTTATGTGAGAGTAGAGGCCCCAAAAGGAGAATTAGGAATTTATTTGATAGGAGATAGTAGTGTTTTCCCCTGGAGATGGAAAATTCGCCCACCAGGTTTTATCAATTTGCAAATTCTACCTCAACTAGTTAAAAGAATGAAATTGGCTGATATCATGACGATACTAGGTAGTATAGATATCATTATGGGAGAAGTTGATCGTTGAAATGATAATTGATACGACAGAAATAGAAGTACAAGCTATCAATTCTTTTTCTAAATCGGAATCCTTAAAAGAAGTCTATGGCCTCATATGGATCTTTGTTCCTATTTTAACCCTTCTATTAGGAATCATAATAGGGGTACTCGTAATTGTGTGGTTAGAAAGAGAAATATCCGCAGCAATACAACAACGTATCGGGCCTGAATATGCCGGCCCATTAGGAATTCTTCAAGCTCTAGCGGATGGGACCAAATTACTTTTTAAAGAGGACCTACTTCCATCCAGAGGAGATATTCGTTTGTTTAGCGTGGGACCGTCTATAGCGGTCATATCAGTTCTACTAAGTTTTTTAGTAATTCCTTTTGGGTATCGCCTTGTTTTAGCCGATCTTAGTATAGGTGTTTTTTTATGGATCTCCATTTCAAGTATTGCTCCTATTGGACTTCTTATGTCAGGATATGGATCGAACAATAAATATTCCTTTTCAGGTGGTCTACGGGCTGCTGCTCAATCTATTAGTTATGAAATACCATTAACTCTATGTGTGTTATCAATATCTCTACGTGTGATTCGTTGGAACATGATTATTTTCCCTTCTCTTTAGAAATGAAATTAAAGTAAAAAGGTTGAATATTATTGAATGGGTATTTTCATTTTTTATTCATCAATTTTTTATTCATCATTAGGGTCGATGAGTTAAACTAGATAGTTATATGAGTAAAACCAAACTGCTTAGAAATTTGCAGTAAGAAGATAAAATCTCATTCCCTATGTACAAGAATATAAACATAAGCAGTGTAAACTGTTTATCCCAAGATTAATAATCTTTGACTAATTATTATATCTTGAAGCGGGTACAAAAGATCAACCGTATGGGGTTACACTACTACTGTCTTATATGTATTACCATACCGGGGATCAATCCAAAATCAGTGGACAGTTAGGAACACCAAGGTACATAAAAGATTAGTAATGGAGATAATGTAAGATATCAAAAAACAGTATTTTTTTATAAAAAAAAAGTTTGGATAAAACGAATCATAATGAGGACTTTAAGTTGGTAGAAATGACCAAGCAGTACTTCCTCACGATTCCTATCTAGAGTATGCTCCTATTCGCTGATTAAAGAAATGACTATCAAAAACGAACTAATCCTTTATTTTTTTTTTCAGAGTATCCTCTCTCTGAGTCTCTGAGAAAGAAGAAGAGGAACTAAAGAAAAGAAATGGAATGCAAAAATAGAATGAGAAAAGTGAAGAAATAATAATAAAAGATTTTTATTTATTATTTTCCCATCCATATCTATATCTATACATATAGAATAGAATTAGTATCATGAATTTTGAATTAATGCCCAATTCTTTCTTTTTCTTTCTAGTTATTGATATAACGAGTATTTTATTGAAGGATTAAGTTATTACCGAACAAAAATAAAATAGAAATTCTAATGGATAAGATCAATTCGGAAGCGCATTTTTGATTCTAGCAGACGGAATTTCATTGGTCTAATTTTTGGCTACCCGATATATATTTATTGTATTTACTATCTAAATTAAATAAAGATGGAGATAATATCGAGCAAGTCCTTACATTTATTTTTGGCCATAGAGGAGCCGTATGAAGCCGAGGTCTCATGTACGGTTTTGAAATAGCGATATGAACGGCGATGTTATTATCGACTATAATTATCTAACAGTTCAAGTACAGTTGATATAGTTGAGGCACAGTCAAAATATGGTTTTGGGGGGTGGAATCTGTGGCGTCAGCCTATAGGGTTTGTAGTTTTTCTAATTTCTTCTCTAGCGGAATGTGAAAGATTACCCTTCGATTTACCAGAAGCAGAGGAGGAATTAGTCGCAGGTTATCAAACAGAGTATTCAGGTATCAAATACGCTTTATTTTACCTTGCTTCTTACCTAAATTTATTAGTTTCTTCATTATTTATAACAGTTCTTTACTTAGGTGGGTGGAATTTATCTATTCCGTACATACCCATTCCTGAACTTTTCGGAATAAATAAAATGGCTGGAGTCTTTGGAATGACAATTGGAATATTTATTACATTAGCGAAAGCTTATTTGTTTCTGTTCATTCCTATCACAGCAAGATGGACTTTACCTAGGATGAGAATAGACCAGCTATTAAATCTTGGATGGAAATTTCTTTTGCCTATTTCCCTGGGTAATCTATTATTGACAACTTCGTCCCAACTTGTTTCACTATAAATAATAGAATAGGATAATGATATTCTAGATTTATAACCGATCTCAAACAAGAGAAAAAAACAGCAATTTATTCACGGAGATCCACAATATGTTCCCTATGGTGACCGGGTTCATAAATTATGGTCAACAAACAATACGAGCTGCAAGGTACATTGGTCAAAGTTTCATAATTACCTTATCCCATACAAATCGTTTACCTGTAACTATTCAATATCCTTATGAAAAATCGATCACATCAGAACGTTTCCGTGGTCGAATCCACTTCGAATTTGATAAATGTATTGCTTGTGAAGTATGTGTTCGTGTATGTCCCATAGATCTACCCGTTGTTGATTGGAGATTTGAAAAAGATATTAAAAAGAAACAATTGCTTAATTATAGTATTGATTTTGGAGTTTGTATATTTTGTGGTAACTGTGTCGAGTATTGTCCAACAAACTGTTTATCGATGACTGAAGAATATGAACTTTCCACTTATGATCGTCACGAATTGAATTATAATCAAATTGCTTTGGGCCGATTACCAATGTCAGTAATTGGAGATTACACAATTCAAACAGTTATGAATTCGACTCAAATCAAAATAGACAAAGATAAACCCCTTGATTCAAGAACAATTACTGATTACTAAGATTTTGTTTTTTGATATAAAGGATTCAAGTTTTTGGTTGGTCAGAAATTACAAATAATAATTAATAACTATTGATTGTTGAGAATTACTCTTTAATTTAAACCGATAGTTTCGCGATGATTTCGAAATATAAAATTCCAACTATTTCTTTTTTTTGAAAAAAAAAAGAAAAAAGAAAGTAGGATTCACCAATAACTTTATCTATATCTACACCATATTAAGATTGAATATTTAATTCAATTAGAAATCCATCATATAAAAAAAAAATAAAGGTAACACCCTTCTCTTTCCTGGACTATTTAGTAAGGTCATGAAATATTTCGACTTATTTATTTGTTATACATAATGGATTTACCTGGACCAATACACGATATACTTGTAGTATTTCTAGGATTATTTCTTATATTAGGAGGTCTAGGAGTAGTATTATTTACCAATCCAATTTATTCCGCCTTTTCATTAGGATTCGTTCTTGTTTGTATATCCTTATTCTATATTCCAGCAAACTCCTATTTTGTAGCTGCCGCACAGCTCCTTATTTATGTGGGAGCCATAAATGTCTTAATAATATTTGCTGTTATGTTCATGAACGGTTCAGAATATTCTAACGGTTCCTATCTTTGGACTGTTGGAGATGGAGTCACTTCACTGGTTTGTACAAGTATTCTTTTTTCACTAATTACTACTATCCCAGATACGTCATGGTACGGAATTATTTGGACTACAAGATCAAACCAGATTATAGAACAGGACCTTATAAGTAACGTTCAACAAATTGGAATTCATTTATCAACAGATTTTTATCTTCCGTTTGAACTTATTTCTATAATTCTTTTAGTTTCTTTGATAGGTGCAATTACTATGGCTCGTCAATAGCAAATACTTAGAATTAATAAGAATTAATAAAATTGTTAGAAATTATAAATCAAATGAAAAAGGGGAAAGTTTTTAGTTTAATCTACTGCGGATACCCTCTTTTTTTCTGTAATTGCTCGATTCTAGTCAATCAAATCCGTTGAATTATTGTTCATATTGAAATGAATCGAGATTGATGAGGAGTTAGTCAATGATGTTCGAACATGTACTTTTTTTGAGCGTCTATTTATTTTCTATAGGTATCTATGGATTGATCACAAGTCGAAACATGGTTAGAGCACTTATGTGTCTTGAACTTATACTAAATTCGGTTAATATTAATCTCGTAACGTTTTCTGATATATTTGATAGTCGTCAATTAAAAGGAGACATTTTCTCAATTTTTATTATAGCCATTGCAGCCGCGGAAGCAGCTATTGGACTAGCTATTGTTTCGTCGATCTATCGTAACAGAAAATCAACTCGTATCAATCAATCAAATTTGTTGAATAATTAGTCATAACTATTATATAAATAGAAATTTTTTTTTTCATTTTTTATTCTTTTATAGTAATATGTATAATATTATACATATTACTATTGCAATATTGACGATGCATTGACCGATGTCAATGTGAAGTCATATGCGTGACTCGTATGATCATGGTTGTTGAAACGGAAATCAAAGTCTCTTGGTCTTTTTTCATGAACAGATTTAGAAATATATATTGATTCTTAAGATTTTTTTGATAAACCATTGATTCGTCTGGTGTCTACAATATAAATATAATTCATTTACTCCTGATTTTACTTTACCAGATCGAAAATTTTTTATGTTCAAAACTAGAATTTATAGACCCAATGTCGCATTCAGTAAAAATTTATGATACATGCATAGGATGTACTCAATGTGTACGAGCCTGCCCCACAGATGTATTGGAAATGATACCTTGGAACGGATGTAAAGCTAAGCAAATTGCTTCTGCGCCAAGAACGGAGGACTGTGTAGGTTGTAAGAGATGTGAATCCGCCTGTCCAACAGATTTTTTGAGTGTCCGTGTTTATTTATGGCATGAAACAACCCGCAGCATGGGTCTATCTTATTGATACGTTATAAAAAACTCCACTTGAATCATTTGATTCCTTTTTACCGACAAAAGCCCGTACTCGATAAAATATATTATTCCGAGCACGGGTTTTTTAGTCAAAACGCATCTTGTCTTTATCACGAGTTATTTCCCTTGGTTAACGCTACTTGTAGTTTTGCCAATATTCGCAGGTTCTTCAATTTTATTTCTCCCTCATAAGGGGAATAAGGTATTTAGGTGGTATACTATATGTATATGCTTATTAGAACTCCTTCTAACAACCTATGTGTTCTGTTATCATTTCCAATTGGACGATCCATTAATTCAATTGGAGGAGGATTTTAAATGGATAAATATTTTTGATTTTCACTGGAGACTGGGAATCGATGGACTTTCCATGGGACCCATTTTACTGACAGGATTTATCACTACTTTAGCTACTTTAGCAGCTTGGCCTGTTACTCGAAATTCGCGATTATTCTATTTCCTGATGTTAGCAATGTACAGTGGTCAAATAGGATTATTTTCTTCTCGAGACCTTTTACTTTTTTTCCTTATGTGGGAGTTAGAATTAATTCCTGTTTACTTACTTTTATCCATGTGGGGGGGAAAGAAACGTTTGTACTCGGCTACAAAGTTTATTTTGTACACTGCGGGGGGTTCCATTTTTCTCTTAATAGGGGTTCTAGGTATGGGTTTATATGGTTCCAATGAACCAACATTGGATTTTGAAAGATTAGCTCATCAGTCATATCCTGTGGCATTAGAAATAATATTCTATTTGGGCTTCCTTATTGCTTATGCTGTCAAATTGCCGATTATACCCCTACATACATGGCTACCAGATACCCATGGAGAAGCACATTACAGTACATGTATGCTTCTAGCTGGAATCTTATTAAAAATGGGAGCATATGGATTGATTCGGATCAATATGGAATTATTACCGCACGCCCACTCTATATTTTCTCCCTGGTTGGTGATAGTAGGGACAATGCAAATAATCTATGCAGCTTCAACTTCTCTTGGTCAACGCAATTTAAAAAAGAGAATAGCCTATTCTTCTGTATCTCACATGGGTTTCATAATTATAGGAATTGGTTCTATAACCGGCATGGGACTCAACGGAGCCATATTACAAATACTCTCTCATGGATTTATTGGTGCTGCACTTTTTTTCTTGGTAGGAACGAGTTGTGATAGAATACGTCTTGTTTATCTCGACGAAATGGGGGGGATATCCATTCCAATGCCAAAAATATTTACTCTGTTTAGTAGTTTCTCAATGGCTTCTCTTGCATTGCCAGGAATGAGTGGTTTTGTTGCGGAATTAGTAGTATTTTTGGGAATAATTACCAGTCCAAAATTTCTTTTAATGCCAAAAATATTAATTACATTTGTAATGGCAATTGGAATGATATTAACTCCTATTTATTTATTATCTATGTTACGTCAGATGTTCTATGGATACAAACTATTCAATGTTCCAAATTCCAATTTTGTGGATTCTGGACCAAGAGAACTATTTGTTTCGATCTGTATCTTTTTACCCATAATAGGGATTGGTATTTATCCGGATTTCGTTCTCTCGCTATCAGTTGACAAGGTACAAGCTATCCTATCTAATTATTTTCATAGATAGTTTTGATAGTTTTCAGTACTGAGACAGAAATCAAAGTTTTCGTTTTAAGAGTTTTTAAATCATTCGCTATAGAATACAACGCAAAAAAAGAAAATGAATTAAAATTGTAATAAGATGTATTCCGGGTTTTTGAGAACCATTTGAATCAAGGAATCATTCAAATGGTTCTCAAAAACCCGCACAAACTTTCCGTTATATATGGGACGATGGTCTTATGTATTCCTCATGGAATTTATTCAATTAGATGTTAATGTGAATGAACCATAACTATGTAGACCTATTCCTAATAGATTGATCCCAAAATAGCATATCCAAATTATAAGAAATCCTATAGAAGCTACAAGTGCCGAATTCGTACTTTGCAAAGTTTGATTTGTTCTAGTATGTGAATAAATCGCGAATATAGTCCAAGTAATAAAGGCCCAAGTTTCCTTGGGGTCCCAATTCCAATAAGATCCCCATGCCTCATTAGCCCATACTGCTCCAGAAAGAATACCTATGGTTAAAAAGGTAAATCCTAAACTAATGACACGATAACTCCAATAATCCAAACGCTGAGTTAATTGATATTTGTAATAATTTTGAAATGAAACAAAGGAAGTGTGTTTAAAAACATTTTTTTTTTCGTTCAAGTATTCGATCTTGCCAAAGAAAAATGACTTAATCTTAATTAAGTCAATACCAAAAATATCGATGTTTTTGCGAAATGTAATGACTAGAAAAGCCACTGATAATAACGACCCACATAAAAGAGCTGCGTAACTCAATAACATCATACTTACGTGCATCATTAACCATTGAGATTGTAGAGCAGGTACTAATATTGACGATTGGTGCATTTCACTTGAAAGACCCGATGTAGCGAAACCTTGGGTAAAAATGGCACTTGGGGCGGTTATTGCGCTTAAATCATTTTTCTGATTCCGTATCTTGGAAATCATATGAATAATGGAAAAACTCCATGAAAGGAAGATTAATGACTCGTATAAATTACTTAATGGAAAATGTCTCGAAGAAATCCAACGAGTAACTAATAATCCTGTTATAGAAAAAAAAGTAGCTATCATTCCTTTTTCCGACGAATCCCGCAACCCTATAATTTCGTGGACTAATAGGGTCATCAAATGAATGGTAATCACAATTGAAATGATCGAAAAAGAGAGATGAGTTAATATATGTTCTAAAGTGACAAATATCATAGATAAAAGAGGTCCCATTACAGAATGGAAATAGGGAATTAAATACATTATAGGATGCATTGTATCTCTATGCCGCCACTCGGACTCGAACCGAGATGCTCTAGCACTGCTTCCTAAGAGCAGCGTGTCTACCGATTTCACCATAGCGGCTTACTTGAAATAATAATAATCAATTCATATTGAATCGTCTAGATCCAATATAGTTTAGGAACCATTAGAACGGATAAATAAGATTTGAATTCATCTTTGAATTTTCAATAATTCTTAATTAGGTTAGTTTCATCGTAGGTTCAGTTTTAACAATCAACTTTTACGTACTATCTATATGCTAGGTTCCCCCGGAACATTTGGAATTTGAAATGAAAGTTTTTTCAGTCGAAATAGAAACTAAGAACTGCCCCCTTTATTTTATATATATATTTATTTATATATTTTATATTTTGAATCCGCGAAATCAGATAAATGAAAAACAAATCGTCAAAGAGATTTATTTTATCAATGAACAAAATGAAAAAATTTAATGAAATTCTATAGGATTTCATATTTATCATTTATCACAATTTAATTACTAATACTAAATACTAAATTTCAATTTAAGGAATAACAATTTCGAGACTTTTCTTAGTATCATTAAGTATTAATTAACTATTAATATAATAGTTTATTGTGTACAAAATTTCTAAATAAAACAAATTTCAATATTCATCACTACTTTCTTTTCCCAATAGAATGAACAAAGATTTTTCTATTAGGAAAAGAAAATTAATAGGACAAAAACCATCTCACAAATTAATAAATAGATTCTAAAAAACTAGAATGAAAAAAAAAAATAATAATAATGATATTTAGAACCGACAGACAAAGAAATTCTTATTCTATATATTATAGCAGCTAGTTCTAACTAATATTGAGGAGTTCAATATATCAATACATTAGTTAATGGGAATTCTTCCTATTCCAAAATTGAAAGTTCTTCTAGCTACGGAAATTCCTATTATTCCAAGATTTTCTTACTTGTTTGTCGCACAAAAAAACTTTTTGAATCTCCGGTGGAAACTGACTTTGCTAAAGAAAAAGCTTTTATTGCAGCTAAATATCCCTTTTTCTTCCAAATATTTCTACGAATACGTTTTTTTGATATAGAAGTACGTTTTTTTGGAACTGCCATTCAAAAAAAGAGTTACTTATTTTTATTTTTGTATGTGAAAGACATGTATTGCTCAAAATGGGTCATTCTTTTTTAGTCATTTTCTATACTTAATTACGTCTATAATAGTTTTTTCATAACATACATTTTTTTTATAAGATACAATACTACAATACAAATATATATTATATTATTTATATAATATAAATAATATTAATATAAATAATATATAAAAATATATGCATGTCACATATCTAACACACTAGGGAAGAAAATAGAAGAAAGGAGGGGAAAATTTGAAAATGAAAAGGGATTTTTATGACTATTAGTTGTAATTGAATAAGCTCATAGTGCCGTGTCTATAATTTAAGTTCAAACTTCAACTACAACTAGTAGTTAATATCTTAAATAAGACATTCCATTACCTAAGAAAGGGAACTTCCATTTTTAGTTATTTTTATTTTATTTTAATTCTATTCTATATACAAAGTAAGAAGTATTATAAGATAAGATTTCGGATACTTTCTTATTGGATTGGAATCCAATCAATTAGTTCCGCAGTAATTACTACAAATAAATTCACTAGAATAACTAGATCTTTTTTCATTTATTGATGCATCCATATTCTACTGTTTTGGTATAATTGTTTTTATTTACTAGACTATAGTATATGATAGGCTTACATATTACCAGAATAGAATGATAATATAGTTGTAGAATGATTTAAAATCTCATATTCCTCATTTCTATAAATACCTTTCTTTAGTTAATAAAGTTAATAACTAAGTAATTATTCTTACCTAACTCTTTGGTCATATCATTTGACTAACCAATTGAATTGGAACTTTTTGAATATTTCCTCCAATATCTGAGAAAAGTCAGAATAATGAAAAATCAAAAAATTTTCATATCTTTTTTTGTTGATTTTTTTTTGTTCCTTTCGAAAACGATAAGAATTGGTGAATCGGAAACAATTATAAGATAAGAAAAAATGGAAATTTGTTTTTTTTATGGAACATACATATAAATATGCGTGGATAATACCTCTTCTTCCACTTCCAGTTACTATGTTAATAGGATTTGGACTTTTGCTTATTCCGATAGCAACAAAAAATATTCGTCGTATGTGGGCTTTTCCAAGTGTTTTGATGTTAAGTATAGCTATGGCATTTTCGGTTAATCTGTCTATTCAGCAAATAAATGGAAATTCTATCTATCAATATCTATGGTCTTGGACCGTCAATAATGATTTTTCTTTAGAGTTCGGACACTTGATCGATCCACTTACTTCTATTATGTCAATATTAATTACTACTGTTGGAATCATGGTTCTTATTTATAGTGACAATTATATGTCTCACGATCAAGGATATTTGAGATTTTTTGCCTATATGAGTTTTTTCAATACTTCTATGTTGGGATTAGTTACTAGTTCCAATTTGATACAAATTTATATTTTTTGGGAACTTGTAGGAATGTGTTCCTATTTATTAATAGGTTTTTGGTTCACACGACCAATTGCGGCAAGTGCTTGTCAAAAAGCTTTTGTAACCAATCGTATAGGGGATTTTGGTTTATTATTAGGAATTTTAGGACTTTATTGGATAACGGGTAGTTTAGAATTTCGGGATTTGTTCGAAATAGTTAATAACTTGGTTCAGAATAATGGAGTAGATTCTTTATTTGCTACTCTGTGTGCTTCTTTTTTATTCCTTGGTGCAGTTGCTAAATCCGCACAATTCCCCCTTCACATATGGTTACCTGATGCTATGGAAGGACCCACTCCCATTTCGGCTCTTATACATGCTGCTACTATGGTAGCAGCGGGAATTTTTCTTGTAGCTCGGCTTCTTCCTCTTTTCATAGTTATACCTTCCATAATGAATCTTATTTCTTTAATAGGCGTAATAACAGTACTATTAGGAGCGACTTTGGC